GAAAAAAAAAAAGAAAAAGTTGTTCAAATTCAAATTGAAATCTTCAATTACTTATTATCGTTTATTGTTTATTTTAAGGTGTCCGTTTTATTTAATTAACTTGCTCATAGGCTTTCGTGTCGTTTATATTTTCTTGAGAGGGAAGGGTTTAATTAGGTAATTCTGCCTTCAATCCAGGGATAGAACTCAAAATGTTCTTTCTCATCTTCATTTGGTAATGATTCATTTTTCATTTATCGGATTTCAAACAAAATTAAAATCGAAAATAACTAAATGTATTTCTCTTATTAATGAACAAAAAAAGGATTCTTTTGGCTGCAAATTTAAGAACGACATCGAAGGGTTTTCTGTAAATGCATAATTTGCATAATTTTATATCAAAATTTTCTTAAAAATTAGGATTTTTTTGTGTAAATAAAAAAAGTTGTGTTAGGTTTCAGCAAACCCATTAATATTAATTAATGGATTGAAACAAACATGTCATATAACAAATAAAAAAATAATTTTGATAGAGATCGAAAACTGACTTCAATTTTTTTTTTTCTAAAGAAAGAGAAGATATAGAATAGAGTTCTATATAAAGTTCTAAAGATATATCTTGATCGATCTTCTAATCCTAGATTAGGACCGATTTTGGATTACTTAAGGTAAATTCTTCGTACATAATATACAACTAAATAAAGGGATTTCTCGATTGATTTGAAAAGAAGGGATATGATTTGAAAACGGTGGGATATTGAATATATAATGATTCAGAGAGATAATGATTCAGAAAGTTAAATCAGACAGTCAAAATTTGAAATTAAATCAATTAGTTTCAAACAATCCCTTTTCTTTTTCTTAAAGATCTTTTATATTTGCTCTTCGAAAGGTATAAAAAACTTTTCTTTTTGTGACAATTGCTTTGATGGGGAAAATAGGAATCCCCATCTCAGAAATTTGAAAATATACTCAAAAAGAAAGGTGATGAAATCTTCTTTTTTGAGTAAGTCCAATTCAGATTATTCCAATGATTACTTATTTTTCGTACAAAAATTTGAATTCCCGGTCGAAAGAGATTTCGCTAAAGAAAAAGCTTTTAATGCTGCCCAATATCCCTTTCTTTTCCAAAAATTTTTACGAATACTCTTTTTGGAAATAGAAGTACGTTTTTTTGGAACTGCCATTCAAAAATTAATAGGTTACTTATTGCTATAGTTGGATGTGAAAGACATCTCGTCAAACGAATCTTTATTTCCTATCTATTCTATTTATTTAGTTGTTAGACGATCCCCTATAAAAAAAAATGGAATCATAAAACTTAAAAAAATCATAAAAAAACTATAAATCTAGAAAAATAACATCTTTTTTTTTCTATCGTTTTTTTTCTATCGAACTCAATCCACCACCTGATAAAAAAAAAAGTTTTATTTACTAAAAATGAAAAAAAAATCCAAATTTATACTTCTATCTCGGTATAGTTTTGTACCATCAAATTTCCATGTCATGTAATAAACCATATGGAAGGGTTAAGAACTCAGCCCACCCTAATCGAAAACATTTCAATCCATTTAGTATTTAGAAAACACATCAAATTAAATTCTTTTATTCTCAATTTCGAAAATGGAAATGATACTAGTAAATTGTTAAAGGATACGGGATTTGATACATTTTAGGCATTTTTGAATTCTATGTTATGTAAAGTAAAAAGTAGTGGATATCATAGTCTTTTCTAGAGAATTAGTTGAACGATTCAAAAAAAATGAAATAGTTCCTCGTTGTTTTGATTTGGATCAAATTATGGATTTTACTTGATTTTATGATTCATATCATATTCAAGTACTTTTTTTGGTCTAATTTTTTATCCTTTCTCGATCTATGCTATGGATTTCTCATAATAATAATTGAAAGGGGGAATTTTTTCTATTTTTATATGAGAGGCTTGGATTGATTAATAACTAAGGATTTACTTTCACTAATAACTTGGTCATTTGACCAATTAGAACTTCTTTAATTTGAATATTAAGAAAAAGTGGATTTGAATAATTTCGAATAGGAAATTCGAAAACTCGATTTTAGTTATTGCATATCTTGCTTTTTTATTGACTTTTTTCGAAAAAAGCGGTAATAACCGGTAAATCGGAAAGAATTAATTATAAATTCAAAAGTTTATTTTTTTTATTTTTATGGAACATATAGACCAATATACATCGATCATATCTTTCATTCCAGTTATAGTTCCATTGTTAATAGGAATGGGACTTTTACTTTTTCCGACGGCAATAAAAAGCCTTCGGCGTATGTGGGCTTTTCCTAGTATTTCATTGTATAGTATAGTTATGATTTTTTCGATAAAGCTATCTATTGAGCAAATAAATCGAAGTTCGATCTATCAATATGTATGGTCTTGGACCTTCAATAATGATTTTTCTTTAGAGTTCGGTTACTTGATCGATCCACTTACTTCTATTATGTCAATGTTAATCACTACTGTTGCAATTATGGTTCTTATTTATAGTGA